GGTAAAAAAAAAATATTGTAATAAATTTTTATCACACTTCAAAAATGGCAAGCCCCCTGGTCGAGGTTTTCCTGTTTCCCGGGGGGTTTACAGGAGTGATAAGGATCTCGCGAGTGTTGGGGGGGTAGGGGGGGTTTAACCCGCAAAAGCCGAGGGGGAATAATAAAGAGATGTTAGGAGAAATTATCAGTCTTTATGCTCTTGATATCAGTTATGCAACTCTTCAGGTAATATCTTTTCACCATTCACCTTATGACTTGGAACCAAGGAAATGTTCAACCTTGTCAGTCATATCTGTATGCACTGTGAAATGTCAAGTGAAAGGAAAGAGAAAAAGAGAACCCGTTGCCCCTTAGAAAGAACGCTCGGCTTGGTGGGTAACGAGTCGAATGTACTCCACCATTAACTTATGCCAGCGTCAAGGAAAGAATGGGGAATGATACCGATATATGGCCCTGAAATAGGAACCAAATGCCAGGAATAGTTCACTAAGTGAAACCCCCACGATATTTGTCCCTGACCATCAATAAGAGTATGCATTAAGAAATCAACTGATGGTGGTCTCTTACTACATTAAGATGGTTTTTCTTGGCGAGATGGTGGGTCCTGGTATAACTTAACCTATGGATTAATTGTGTTCGGTCTTAAATCTCGCTCATTCCTTAATTCAATTACTTTTGAGTCTTGAAGGTTAGTCTATGTTTGTCTTCAATTGCTAGATATGTTCAAGTAATTTATTTGTTTATTTAGAAAATTATGTGATTAATTCATCATGGTTTAAATCAAGATATGGATGTCGGACATTATATGTATTTAGTACATACACCTAATGGTTAATCTATATAATGCATATATCCATATATGTACGATCGGGGCGGAGCTCGGCAAAGAATAGTTTAGATCAGAATCCTAGCTTTGGGAGTTAGGGGTGAGGGTTAAAATCCCTTTTCTTTGAAGCAGGAGGAAGGACTTTAACCTTCGACGTCCGGTTTACAAGACCGGCGCTCTGGCGCTGAGCTACTAATGCATTGTCATTTGAGTACTTTGTTTTCTACTCAGCTAATTGTAGGGGTAAGGATAAGGAAGAGGAAGAAGTAGAGGAAGGATGCTACTTGACCAATGATAATGAATGGATGTTCAACTGGCATTCCCCCAATTCAGGTTAAAATTGCTACATCGGCGACTAAAAGTCAGAATAGGAACTGTGTGAGAGGCCGGAAAGTCAGGCTTCGTTGTTTAGAGGTGTGAAGGATAGGTACTACTATAAGTACAAGAATAGAAGAGAGAAGGGCTAGGACTCCTCCTAGTTTGTTAGGAATAGATCGGAGAATAGCGTAGGCAAACAGGAAGTATCACTCAGGCTTAATGTGTGGCGGAGTAATTAGGGGGTTGGCGGGGGTGTAGTTGTCTGGATCTCCTAGAAGGTTGGGGGAGAAAAGAGCGAGGGAGATCAGTGCAAGTAAAAGGGCTGCAAACCCGAGAACGTCTTTGTAGGAGAAATAAGGGTGGAATGAAATTTTGTCTGCGTCTGAGTTAAGACCTGTGGGGTTGTTAGAGCCTGTTTCGTGGAGGAAAATAAGGTGTACTAGAGTAGCGGCTGCAATAATAAAGGGGAGAAGGAAGTGGAATGCGAAGAATCGGGTAAGGGTTGCATTGTCTACGGAGAAGCCCCCTCAGATTCACTGAACAAGAGAGTTTCCGATGTAAGGAACGGCAGAAAGTAGGTTAGTAATGACAGTAGCCCCTCAGAAGGACATTTGGCCTCAAGGGAGTACGTACCCAACGAAGGCAGTCATTATTACAAGGAGAAGAAGGACTACACCAACATTTCAGGTTTCTTTGTGAAGATAAGAGCCGTAGTAAAGGCCTCGTCCGATATGGAGGTAGATGCAAATAAAGAAGAAGGATGCACCGTTTGCATGTATGTTTCGGATAAGTCAGCCGTAATTGACGTCCCGGCAGATGTGGGCAACGGAGGAGAAAGCGGTTGCGATATCTGATGTGTAATGTATGGCGAGGAAGAGGCCGGTTAAGATTTGGGCGATGAGACAAAGGCCAAGTAGAGAGCCAAAGTTTCATCAAACCGAAATATTAGCTGGTGTGGGGAGGTCAACGACTGCATCGTTAGCAATTTTTAGTAATGGGTGGGTTTTTCGGAGGTTGGCCATTAAAGGTTCCTGTAGTTGAATACAACGGTGGTTTTTCAAGCCATTAGTCCTGGTTAGAATCCTGGCAGGAATTATGGCTTACATTATGTATTTATTATTATTTGGATTAGTAGTGGGGTTAGCGGCGGTAGCTTCTAACCCTTCCCCATATTTTGCGGCATTGGGGCTGGTAGTAGTTGCGGGGATGGGGTGTGGAGTGTTGGTAGGGCATGGGGGGTCTTTTTTATCACTAATTTTGTTTTTAATTTACCTAGGGGGGATGCTTGTGGTGTTTGCTTATTCAGCAGCATTGGCTGCTGAGCCCTACCCGGAGGGTTGGGGGAGCTGGCCGGTTATGGGAATAATACTGGTGTACTTGGTGGGGGTGCTAATTAGTGGTGCGCTGTTTTTAGGCGGGTGATATGAGGAATCTTGGGTTTCGGTAGATGAGCTAAGTGAACTGTCTGTGTTTCGGGGTGACGTAGGGGGTGTTGCGTTGATGTACTCGGCAGGGGGCGGGTTGTTGATTTTAGCTGCTTGGGTTCTGTTGTTAACCTTGTTTGTGGTGTTAGAGCTTACTCGAGGTTTAAATCGAGGGGCCTTACGAGCTGTTTAGTGAAGAAGGAGAAGGGTGGCGAGGGCTGTTGTGAGGAAGAATAGGGAGAGATAGGTTTTGATTATTCCTCGTTGGATGTTGTTAGTGGTGGTTACTAGAGGGGTATTGAGGGCTGTAATGGCCTTAGGGCCTGATTTTTCTAATCAGGTTTGGTCAACTATTTGACCTGCAATTGTTTGTCCTAGAAGAAGGTTAATTTTAGGGGATATTCGGTGAATGATCTGGGGGAAGAATCCTAGCATGTTGGAGAAGTGGTGGAGAGGTAAGTTGGGGGTGGGTTTAAATTGTTTGCTTGTTAAGGAGGCAAGTTCTAGGGCAGTAAGAACACCGAGGATAGTTACTAGAAGGGCGGCAAGTTTAAGTACAGGGGGTATAGACATGATAGGTGTTTTTAAGGGGATGATGTTTGAGGTAATTAGGAGGCCTGCAATAATGCTTCCTCAGGCAAGGCGTTTGATAGGGTTAATTACTGCCGGGTTGTTTTCGTTAATAGGAGAAAGAGGGTTGAATCGGGGGTGGCCCATGGAAACAAAGAAAACAACTCGGAGGCTGTAGACGGCTGTGAAAGACGTGGCCAGGAGAGTTAGGACAAGGGCTCAGGCGTTTAGGTAAGAGGTGTTTAGTGCTTCAATGATGGCGTCTTTGGAGAAGAAGCCAGCAAGAAAGGGAGTACCTGCTAGGGCTAGGCTGCCCAGGGTGAGGCAGGATGATGTGAAAGGGGCAAGATTGTGTATTCCTCCTATTTTTCGGATGTCTTGCTCGTCGTTTAGACTATGGATGATGGATCCGGAGCAGAGGAAAAGTATTGCTTTAAAGAAGGCGTGGGTGCAGATATGGAGGAAGGCAAGTTGTGGTTGGTTTAGGCCGATTGTCACTATCATTAGTCCTAATTGGCTTGATGTTGAGAATGCGACGATTTTTTTGATGTCGTTTTGGGTCAGGGCACAAGTGGCGGTAAAGAGGGTGGTTATTGCTCCTAAACATAGGCAAGTAGTTAGGGCTGTTGGGTTGCTTTCTATTATGGGGCTCAGTCGAATAAGGAGAAAAATGCCTGCTACAACTATTGTACTTGAGTGAAGAAGGGCAGAGACCGGAGTTGGGCCTTCCATTGCGGAAGGGAGCCAGGGGTGAAGTCCAAATTGGGCGGATTTGCCGGTTGCAGCTAGGATCAGGCCAAGGAGGGGAAATGTTAGGTCAAAGCCTTTAGCTGTTGCGAACATTTGTTGCATTTCTCACGAGTTAAGGTTCATTGCGATTCATGCTATGGCAAGGATGAGGCCAATGTCCCCTACGCGGTTGTAGAGCACTGCTTGGAGGGCTGCGGTGTTGGCATCCGCTCGCCCGTACCATCACCCAATTAGGAGAAAGGATATAATTCCAACTCCCTCTCAGCCGATGAAAAGCTGGAATATATTATTGGCTGTGACGAGGATAATTATTGCAACAAGAAACACTAGAAGATATTTAAAGAATCGGTTTATGAAGGGGTCTGCATGCATATACCAAGAGGCAAATTCTAGGATCGACCATGTTACGTAAAGGGCGATGGGGATAAAGATCAAGGAATAGAAGTCAAACTTAAGGCTGATGTTGATATCAAAAGTCAAGGTGTTAGTCCAGGCCCAGGTTGTGATGATAGTCTCTGCCCCCTCGTTAAGGAAAAGGAATAGGGGTAAGAGACTAACGAAGAAAGCTATTTTCACTGCTGTTTTTACGTGGGTAAGGGCTCAGTCTGGGGCTTGTGTTTTGAGGGAGAAGGTTGTAATGACGGGGAAAAGGAGAAGAAAGAAGATTAAAACAAGGCTTGAGGTCATTATTAGGGGGGTGTGGTTCATAGCTGCTACTTGGAGTTGCACCAAGAGTTTTTGGTTCCTAAGACCAAGGGATGAGCTGTTATCCTTTAGAAGCTCGAGTGAGCCTTGGGGTCTAACCAGGGAGGCGATAATTAGCAGTCATCGTTGCTGTCGAGCCTCTCTCGGTGGATAAGGGGATTTCAACTCCTGTCTTTAGAATCACAATCTAATATTTTGGTTAAACTATATCTACAGGTGGTTCACCCTCAGATTAGCTCGGGTTTGGTAGTAAGAAGGATGAGGGGGATGAGATGGAGGGCAATTAAGAGGTGTTCTCGTGAGTGGGTGGGGTCTAGGGCAAGGATGTGGGCTGGGATGGGGCCTCGTTGCGTTATTAAAAATATGTAAAGGGAATAGCCGGCTGTAATTAAAGTGCCGAGTCCTGTAAGGGCAAGAGTTCATCAGGATCAGTTAAACAGAGAGGAGATAATCATTAATTCTCCTATGAGATTAGGGAGAGGTGGGAGGGCCAGGTTAGCAAGGCTGGCAAGGAACCATCAGGTTGTTATTAACGGAAGAACTATTTGTAAGCCTCGGGCCAAGACTATAGTTCGGCTGTGGGTTCGTTCATAATTAGTATTTGCGAGGCAAAAAAGAGCTGAGGATGTTAGACCATGAGCAATTATAAGAATGAGGGCACCTGTTAGGCCTCAGGGTGTTTGGATAAGGATGCCGGCTGCTACTAGGCCTATATGACTAACAGATGAGTAGGCAATTAGGGACTTCAGGTCTGTTTGGCGAAGACAAATAGAGCCCGTTATAATTACCCCTCAAAGGGCAAGGACAATAAAAGGGTAGCTTAGTTCTTTTGTTAGGGGTTCAAGGAGTGTTATTATTCGAATTATGCCGTAACCCCCCAGTTTTAAGAGGACGGCTGCCAGGATTATTGAGCCTGCGATAGGCGCTTCAACATGGGCTTTAGGAAGCCAGAGGTGGGCTCCGTATAGGGGTATTTTAACTAGAAATGCTAGTAGACATCCTGCCCATCAGAACTTATCGGCAGAGGTGGAGAGTTGGAGGGGGGTGGTGTATTGAAGTGTTAAGAGAGAGAGGGTTCCTGTTGTGTTTTGAAGAAGAAGAAGGGCAACCAGGAGGGGGAGAGAACCAGCGAGAGTATAAAATAAGAAGTAGGTGCCTGCATTCAATCGTTCGGTTTGGTTTCCTCAGCGGGTAATAATAATTAAAGTAGGGATTAGGGTAGCTTCAAATATAATATAAAATATGATTACTTCTGTGGCGCCGAATGCTATAATTAAAAAAATTTGAAGGGAAGTGAGTAGTGAAATATACATTCGCTGGCGGTTCTCTGGCTCAGCGGAGGTGTGGTTTTGGCTAGCTAAAATCATCAGTGGTAGGAGTCAGCAGGTGAGAACTAGAAGGGGGGTTGATAGAGGGTCGGTGGCCATGTAGGAGCTTAGGGTGGTCCAGCCGGTTTCTGCTGGTGTTTTTAGTCACGTTAGGCTCGCAATTGCAATAACTAGGCTATAAAGTAGGACGGTGGATCATAGTTGGCGGGCGGGGGTTAGTCAGGTTGTAGGGATAAGCATAATTGTTGGAATGAGGATTTTTAGCATTGTAGGAGGTTTAAGCTTTGGAGGCGATCAGTGCCGTGGGTTCGGGCGGTGGCAACTAAAAGAGCCAGGCCTGCACTGGCTTCACAGGCTGAAAAGGCAAGGAGAATTATAGGGGAGGTTGAAAAGACTGTGGAGTCTATTTGGAGGGTCCATAAAGAAAGAGCAATAAATAAAGATAGCATTATACCCTCTAAACACAGAAGAGCGGATAGTAGGTGGGTGCGGTGGAATGCCAGTCCGGCTAAACCTAAAATAAACGTTGATGAAAAGGCAAAGTGAGTTGGAGTCATTAGGTGGTTGTGGACTTTAACCACAAGCTTTTGAGCCGAAATCAAATGTTTTTCTTAGACTAACCGCCTACTCAGCTCATTCTAGTCCGCCTTGAAGTCATTCGTAGATTAGGCCAAGAGTAAGAAGGACAAGGACGGCAGCTGCCCAGGTGAAAGTTGTTAGAGGGGTTGAGAGTTGGTCTCCTCAAGGTAGGGGGAGGAGAAGTGCAATTTCTAGGTCGAAGAGGAGAAAAAGGATCGCAACTAGGAAAAACCGCAGAGAAAAGGGCAGCCGGGCGGAGCCCAGTGGGTCAAAGCCGCATTCGTATGGAGAGAGTTTTTCGTAATCAGGGGTCATTTGAGGAAGCCAGAAAGATACAATAGCTAGGACAGTGGATAGGGTAATTGCGATTAAAATAATAGTTGTAACCAGGTTCATTATCTTTCCTTGGGTTTGAACCAAGACTAAGTGATTGGAAGTCACCGGTACTAGCGTTAATACTAGAAAGATTAAGATCCTCATCAGTAGATAGAGATATAAAGGAAGAGTCAAACTACGTCTACGAAGTGTCAATATCAGGCAGCAGCTTCGAACCCAAAGTGGTGTTCAGAGGTAAAGTGGTACTGAATTTGTCGCAAGAGACAAATAGCTAAGAAGGAAGAGCCAATAATTACGTGGAGGCCGTGAAAGCCGGTTGCTACGAAGAAAGTAGAGCCGTAAACCCCGTCTGCAATCGTAAAGGGTGCTTCATAGTATTCTATCCCTTGAAGGAAGGTAAAGTAAAAGCCGAGGAGAATGGTTAGTGCGAGGGAGTGGATCGCCTGCTTTCGCTCCCCTTCCATGATGCTATGGTGGGTTCAAGTGACTGTTACCCCGGAGGCAAGAAGGACCGCTGTGTTTAATAGGGGTACTTCAAATGGGTCAAGGGTGGTGATGCCTGAAGGGGGTCAGCAGGCCCCTAGCTCGGGGGTGGGTGCTAGGCTAGCATGATAGAAAGCTCAGAAGAATCCTAGAAAAAAGAATACTTCGGATGTAATAAAGAGAATTATCCCGTAACGAAGTCCTTTTTGGACAGGGGGAGTGTGGTGGCCTAGGAATGTGCCTTCTCGGATGATGTCTCGTCATCACTGGAACATGGTTAATAGTAGGAGGATTAGGCCAAGGGTTATGAGGATTGTGGAGTGGAAATGTATTCAGATTGCTAGTCCTGATGTTGTTAGGAAAGCGGCAGCTGCACCTGTTAGAGGTCAGGGGCTTGGGTCGACTATGTGGTATGCGTGTGCTTGATGGGCCATTAGACGTTTTCTTGTAGATATAGGCTTAGTAAAAGAACAAATACATATGCCTGAATTATAGCGACGGCTACCTCTAGGAGTGTAAGAAGAAACAAGAGAGCCGATGTGAGTACGGCGACGGCAGGCATAAGGGGAAGAAGAACAAAGGCGGCGGTAGCAATAAGTTGAATGAGTAGGTGGCCGGCTGTCAGGTTAGCTGTTAGTCGGACTCCAAGTGCTAAAGGTCGGATGAAAAGGCTAATAGTTTCGATGATAATTAAGACTGGAATAAGGAGAGTGGGGGTGCCTTCTGGAAGAAGGTGACCAAGGGCGTGGGTTGGCTGGTTTCGCATACCAATAATAACGGTTGCAAGCCAGAGAGGAACTGCAAAGGCTATGTTAAGGGAGAGTTGAGTGGTAGGGGTAAACGTGTATGGTAGGAGGCCCAGCATATTAAGTGTAATAAGAAAGATTATTAGTGATGTGAGGATAGCGGCTCATTTGTGGCCTCCGAGGCTGATAGGTTGAAAAATTTGTTGGGTAAATCGGTTGATAAATCAGCCTTGAAGGGTTAATAAGCGGCTATTTAGTCAACGAGCAGTTGGTTTAGGATAAAGAATTCAGGGGAGACTTAGGGCAAGTGCCATGAGCGGGATGCCAAGGAGTGTGGGGCTTATAAACTGGTCGAAGAAGCTTAGTGTCATGGTCAGTTTCAGGATTCTGCTTTTGATTTTTCTGTGCTTTGGGGGGTGGGCTCATTTGGAAAAATATGGGCAAGGACTTTTGGTGGAATAACAATTAGGAAAACTAGTCAGGAAAAGACTAAGATGGCAAATCAGGGGGCGGGGTTGAGTTGCGGCATCTCGCTAGAGGTGGTTGGGAGCCACCAATCTTCAGCTTAAAAGGCTAACGCTGACCCAGTTTAGCTTTCTAGCGAAGCGTCTTCAAGTATTAGGGATGATCAGTTTTCAAAGTGTTCTAGGGGAACTGCTTCAACTACGATTGGCATAAAGCTGTGATTTGCCCCACAAATTTCGGAGCATTGTCCATAAAATACTCCTGGTCGGGACGCAATGAAGGCTGTTTGGTTTAAGCGTCCAGGAACTGCGTCCATTTTTACCCCTAGGCTGGGCACGGCTCAGGAGTGGAGAACGTCTTCAGCAGAAACTAGGATTCGGATGGGAGATTCCACTGGAACAACCATTCGATGGTCGGCTTCTAGAAGGCGGAATTGTCCGGGTGTAAGGTCTTGAGTCGGAACTATGTAAGAGTCAAATCCGAGGTCTTCGTAGTCTGTGTATTCGTAGCTTCAGTATCACTGGTGTCCCATAGCTTTAATTGTAAGGTGGGGGTCATTAATTTCATCTATCAGGTAAAGAATTCGTAGAGAAGGCAAGGCAATAAGGATTAGGATGATGGCTGGAAGAATTGTCCAAATGATTTCGATTTCTTGGGAGTCTAGAATAAGTTTGTTTGTTAGCTTAGTTGTTACCATGGCCACAATAATGTAAAGCACCAGGGCACTAATGAGGAAAATAACCATTAGAGCATGGTCGTGGAAATGAAGAAGTTCTTCTATAACGGGGGAAGCTGCGTCTTGGAATCCTAGTTGTGAGGGATGTGCCATATTTTAAGACACGCGGGGGTTTAACCCACAACTCTGCCCTGACAAAGCAGTGTTATATCTGTTTTACTAGTGTCTTATTAAAGAAAGTGACAGAGTGGTTATGTGGTTGGCTTGAAACCAATTTATGGGGGTTCAATTCCTCCCTTTCTCGTTTAAGTTATTAGTCCGGGCTTTAGCCTTGTTGAATTTGAACAAACGCTGGTTCTTCGAAGGTGTGGTAAGGTGGAGGGCAACCATACAGTCATTCCACATTCGTTGCCGTTAGTTCTACAGAGAGAACTTCCCGTTTTGCGGCGAAAGCTTCTCAAATAATAAACAAGAACATAATTACGGCAACTAGGGAGATTAGAGAGCCAATAGAGGAAACTGTATTTCAGAGAGTGTAGGCATCCGGGTAGTCGGAGTACCGTCGAGGCATTCCTGCAAGCCCTAGGAAGTGTTGTGGGAAGAATGTTAGGTTTACACCCACAAACATTACTCCGAAGTGAATTTTTGTTCAAGTGCTGTGAAGTGTGTAGCCAGAAAATAGGGGGAATCAGTGTACAAATGCGGCTATGATAGCGAATACGGCTCCCATAGATAGAACATAATGGAAGTGTGCAACCACGTAGTAGGTGTCGTGAAGTACAATGTCTAGGGAAGAATTGGCTAGAATAATTCCTGTCAGGCCTCCAACCGTGAATAGAAAAATAAAACCGAGGGCTCAAAGAAGAGGTGTTTCTCATTTGACTGCCCCTCCGTGGAGAGTGGCTAGTCAGCTAAAGACTTTTACACCGGTAGGAATGGCAATAATTATTGTGGCTGATGTAAAGTATGCTCGAGTGTCTACATCCATTCCGACAGTAAACATGTGATGGGCTCAAACGATGAACCCCAGAAGTCCGATGGCTATCATGGCTCATACCATGCCCATGTAGCCAAATGGTTCTTTTTTACCGGAATAGTAGGCGACGATGTGGGAAATTATTCCGAAGCCGGGAAGAATAAGAATGTAGACTTCAGGGTGCCCAAAGAATCAAAAGAGGTGTTGGTAAAGGATTGGGTCTCCTCCCCCGGCAGGATCAAAGAAGGTGGTATTCAGGTTTCGGTCTGTCAGTAGCATGGTGATGCCAGCGGCTAAAACAGGGAGAGAAAGAAGAAGGAGGACTGCAGTGATTAGGACCGCTCAGACAAATAGGGGTGTCTGGTATTGGGAAATTGCAGGGGGTTTCATATTAATAATGGTTGTGATAAAGTTGATGGCTCCAAGAATTGATGAAACGCCTGCTAAGTGAAGGGAGAAAATAGTTAGATCAACGGATGCACCTGCGTGGGCTAAGTTTCCAGCCAGTGGAGGGTAGACTGTTCAACCTGTCCCGGCTCCCGCTTCTACTCCAGATGATGTAAGAAGGAGAAGGAAAGAGGGAGGAAGAAGTCAGAAGCTCATATTGTTTATTCGAGGGAAGGCCATGTCAGGGGCTCCAATCATAAGGGGAATAAGTCAATTTCCAAAGCCTCCAATCATAATTGGTATTACTATAAAGAAAATTATTACAAAGGCGTGTGCTGTAACGATGACATTATAAATTTGGTCGTCTCCTAGGAGAGAGCCGGGTTGGCTCAGTTCTGCCCGGATGAGAAGGCTCAGAGCAGTGCCTACTATTCCGGCTCAGGCACCAAATACTAGGTAGAGGGTGCCGATGTCTTTGTGATTGGTCGAGAAGAATCAACGTGTGATTGCCACAGGTAAGATGGCTGAGGTTTAAGCGGTGGATTGTAGCCCCATAGACAGAGGTTTAAGTCCTCTTCTTACCAAGCCCCGAGGTGTTTTACATATTAGATTGCAAATCTCAAGTGGCAGGTTAATTTTTGCCGGGGCTTTCCCCCGCCTATTTTGCGCCGCTAGGCGGGGGAAAGTAGACGGATGCTCGCTGGTTTGAGCGCTTAGCTGTTAACTAAGAGTTTGTAGGATCGAGGCCTGCCTGTCTAGGAAGGCTTTAGCTTAATAAAAGTGTCTGCGTTGCATGCAGAAGATGTGGGTTAGTGTCCCGTAAGTCTTATCAGGGGCTGGGAGATTCTCACTCCCGCTTAGGGCTTTGAAGGCCCTTGGTCTGGATGCTATCCTAAGCCCCTTAGGGGGCTAACAGGGCTATGACGGCGGGGGTTAAAGGGAGAAGGCAGGTTGTTATGGCGGTAGAGATGGCCAGCGGGAGGGTGAGCTGGCTTGAAGGAAGTCGTCAGGGGGTGGTGCCTGTTAGGTTGTTGGGTGAAATTGTTAGGGTTATGGCGTAAGAGAGTCGGAGGTAGAAGTAGAGGCTTAAAAGGGCTGAGAGGGCGGCTACTGTAGCTGTAAGGCCGAGGTCTTGTTTAGTTAGTTCTTGCAGGATAAGTCATTTGGGTATAAACCCGGTGAGAGGGGGGAGGCCACCCAGGGAGAGGAGAATCAGAGGGGTTAGGGAGGTTATAATGGGTGTTTTTGCTCAGGATGTGGCGAGTGCATTAATAGTTGTGGATTTGTTTAGTTTAAAGACTAAAAATGTAGAAAACGTTATAACAAAGTAGGTTAGAAGGGTTAAAAAGGTGAGGGAGGGGGAGAATTGCAAGATTAGGATTATTCAGCCGAGGTGAGCAATTGAGGAGTATGCAAGGACTTTTCGTAGTTGTGTTTGGTTTAAGCCGCCTCAGCCTCCAACTAGTGTTGATGTTAGACCAAGCAAGATGAGTGCTGTAGAATCGGTTAGGTTAAGTTGAAGAATGAGAGCGAAGGGGGCAAGTTTTTGTCAAGTAGAGAGGATAAGACCGGTAGTGAGATCGAGTCCTTGAAGTACTTCGGGGAGTCAAGCGTGAAGAGGGGCTAAGCCAATTTTTAGGGCCAGTGCAAGCGTAATAATTGTGGTGGGGAGGGGGTGGGTTATTTGTTGAATGTCTCATTGGCCTGAGAGTCAAGCGTTTGTGACGCTAGCAAAAAGTAGTATTGCGGCGGCAGTTGCCTGGGTGAGGAAATATTTGGTGGTAGCTTCTACGGCTCGCGGGTGGTGATGTTGGGCTATTAGGGGAATAATGGCAAGGGTATTTATCTCAAGGCCTATCCAGGCGAGAAATCAGTGAGAGCTCGCGAAGGTAATTGTTGTTCCTAGGCCAAGACCAAAAAGTAAGATGGCTAAGATGTAAGGGTTCATTAGTAAAGGAAGGATTTTAACCAACATTTTCGGGGTATGGGCCCAAGAGCTTATTTAGCTGACCTTACTAGGAAGTGGTGTAGTGGAAGCACTAAGAGTTTTGATCTCTTTAGGTTGGGTTCGAGTCCCTTCTTTCTAAGGAGCTGGAGGGACTTTAACCCTCATTGTTCACTCTATCAAAGTGGCCCTTTACTTCAGGCACGGCTCCAGGGCTATAGCTGAGGCGGGAGGCCTGTAAAGGCGATAGGAAGAGCTAAGTGCCAGATGACCAAGGCAAGCGTCAGGGGGAGAAAGTTCTTTCAGATTAAGTGCATTAGCTGATCATATCGGAAGCGGGGATATGATGCTCGCACTCAAAGAAAAACTACCGAGAGTAATGCGGCCTTGGTTATTAGAGTAGAGGAGGTGAGTTCAGGGGTGTGGTGGAGAAGAGATGAGCCTAAAAAGAGGACGGCAGAAAGCGTATTTATTAGAAGGATGTTTGCGTACTCCGCTAGGAAAAAGAGTGCAAAGGGTCCTCCTGCATATTCTACGTTAAAACCGGAGACGAGTTCTGATTCCCCTTCTGTGAGGTCGAAGGGGGCTCGGTTAGTTTCTGCAAGGGTTGAGATGTACCATATGGCTGCAAGGGGTCAAGCGGGTAAAATCAACCAGGTGCTTTCCTGGGCAACACTGAAGGTTTGTAAGGTAAACCCTCCAGTGAAGATAATAGCGTTGAGCAAAATTAGTCCAAGGCTAACTTCGTATGAAATGGTTTGGGCTACGGCCCGAAGGGCCCCGATTAGGGCGTATTTAGAATTAGAGGCCCAGCCCGAACCTAGAATAGAGTAAACAGCCAGGCTGGATAAAGCAAGAACAAATAAGATGCCCAGGGTTATGTCTACTATGGGGAAGGGGAGGGGTATGGGGGCTCAAAGGGTAAGAGCAAGAGTAAGTGCCAACATAGGGGCAAGGAGAAACAAGATTGGGGAAGAAGTGGAAGGGCGAACGGGCTCTTTTATGAATAGCTTTAGTCCGTCCGCGATGGGTTGTAGTAGACCATATGGGCCCACTACGTTCGGTCCTTTGCGCAGCTGTATATAGCCTAATACTTTTCGTTCAACTAGCGTAAGAAGGGCAACGGCTAAGAGAATGAAAGCGATAAGAATCAAAGGATTAATAAGTGAGAGTACCAGTTTGGATAACATTGCTAAGGGGAGGAGTTGAACCTCCGTGTAAAGAGCTTAGATCTTTTGCAATTATCCAAGGTCTGCCACCTTAACTTTGCCATTATCTAAGGCATAAGAGGTATGTCCTCTTGCCTAGTTTAGTTGGCTGCATTAGGTGGGGATGAGGCGTACTTAGAGCATGGGCCTCCTCTCTTCGGTCCTTTCGTACTAGAAGAGATCATTTCATAGATAGAAACCGACCTGGATTACTCCGGTCTGAACTCAGATCACGTAGGACTTTAATCGTTGAACAAACGAACCCTTAATAGCGGCTGCACCATTAGGATGTCCTGATCCAACATCGAGGTCGTAAACCCCCTTGTCGATATGGGCTCTAAAAGAGGATTGCGCTGTTATCCCTGGGGTAACTCGTTCCGTTGATCGGCGGTGCCGGATCATTATGGTCAGAATTTCTGTTGCTTAGAGTTGTAACTCTCGGTTGTAGAAGGTGTGTGTGTGGTTCCATTCCACATGGGGGATTTTCGTTTCCCCGTGGTCGCCCCAACCAAAGACATTAGAACAGGGTCTAATTAGTTCTTTCCCTTATCCGGGGGATTTTTGACATGGTCTGTTCTTTTGTCTAAAGCTCCACAGGGTCTTCTCGTCTTATGGGTTTATCCCCGCTTCTGCACGGGGAGATCAATTTCATTGACTAGAAAAAGGAGACAGTTAAGCCCTCGTCGTGCCATTCATACGGGTCTTCATTTAAAAGACAAGTGATTGCGCTACCTTCGCACGGTTAAAATACCGCGGCCGTTAAACTTATAGTCACAGGGCAGGCGAGACCTCTTATTCTTGTTTGACAAGAGGCGATGTTTTTGGTAAACAGGCGAGGCTCGAGGAATTTTTGCCGAGTTCCTTCTTTTTCTTTTAGTCTTTCCGTGGGGACACACCAGTGTGGGGTTAACGGTATCTTTTGGGTGGGTTTCTAGTTTTTTGTTTATGGTCCGGTTCCCTCTTTTTTTGGGGCCGTTAATGCTCGGTGGGGGGTCCGTTCCGAATTACACTTGTGTACGGAGAGAGTCAGGGCTCTCTTGTTACTCATACTAGCATAGTCGCTCCTATATGTAATTATAGGAAGACCTGATAGGGTTAGGGGCGTTGGAAAAATAATCAGGATTAGGGGCTTGTGGTATATTTGAGCTTTAACGCTTTCTGTTTGGGGTGGCTGCTATTAGGCCCACCAAAATATTGTGCCTTGGTTGAGCTTGATCCTTAGCCTCCTGGGTAAAGTTGTGTCTTGTTTCAAAGGGGCTGTACCCCCTTTGACTAACTCTCTAGATTTCTTTGTGTCTTAATTAAGAACAACTATTAAGGAAGAAAGAATTCAAGAGGCTGAACTCCTATTCAATTTTCAGGTAACCAGCTATAACTAGGCTCGGTAGGTCTGTCACCTCTACTCGAAGCTCTTCCCACTCTTTTGCCACAGAGACGGGTTGGCCCTGTTGTCAGGCTGTCTTGGAGTAGCTCGCCTAGTTTCGGGTATTCAAACTAAAATGCTTTTTGCTTGAGTGGCTCTAGCTAAAACATGATGCAAAAGGTACGAGGATAAAACTCTGCTTTGTTGTGCTTTACTGAATTATTTCATTTCTCTTTCAGCGTTCCCTTGCGGTACTTTTTCTATCGCGCCTGGTTCCTTTTCTATCTCCTATACTTAGGGGGAAGAATGATTTAGTTTGGTTGTTGGGTGTATTAGGGGTTATGAGTATTTATGTGTTGTTTTTGTTTGAGCGGGCTAGCTGCTAGGCGTTCAGGGCTACCTGGTTTGCACAGGTGACTTCTCAGTGTAAGTGAGATGCTATACTTGTTTAAGTTAAGCTCTGATTTGTCCAAGTGCACCTTCCGGTACACTTACCATGTTACGACTTGCCTCCCCTCTTGCCTGGTTCGTTTTTATTTAAGGGTTAAAGTGGCTTGGGGAGAGTGACGGGCGGTGTGTGCGCGCTTCAGGGCCAGCTTCAGCAAAACACTCTATTTTTTGCTTACTTCTAAATCCTCCTTCTAATGTTTTTTCATTTCATTATCCGTATGTTCTGAGGTAGAGAATGTAGCCCATTTCTTCCCCTCCCATGTACTACACCTCGACCTGACGTTTTGAGTTGTACTGATTTTGCTTACTATTAGGCCTTCACAGGGTAAGCTGGCGACGGCGGTATATAGGCGGAAAGAGCAAGGGAGGGTGAGGTTTAACGGGGGTTATCGGTTCTAGAACAGGCTCCTCTAGGTGGGTCTAAAGCACCGCCAAGTCCTTTGGGTTTTAAGCTAGTGCTCGTAGTTCCCGGGCGGATAGGGGATGTATTCATCTATCAAAGTTTAGGGTTGGGCATAGTGGGGTATCTAATCCCAGTTTGTTTCCCAACTTTCGTGGGTTCGGAAGGGTTAAAGCCACTTTCGTAGGGGAGCTTCTTGCTCTCGGACACGTATAACAGTCCTGAGAGTGTTCGGCTTTAGTTTTCATTATCTCTTAACCACTCTTTACGCCGGTGGCTGTCAACTTGGGCCTCTCGTATAACCGCGGTGGCTGGCACGAGTTTTACCGGCCCTCTAAGCTTTAACTAAGTCAAGTTTTCACTTATGGCTTAATGTTTATCACTGCTGAATTCCCTTGGGGGTGTGGCTGAGCAAGGTGTCGTGGGCTAAAGTATTTAGTGAGCCTGATACCAGTTCCTTGTTTCCGGGCGGGAAACTGTGGGGCATTCTCACGGGTAGGCGGATACTTGCATGTGTAAATCTAGCTAAAGCTGACAGAAAAGTCAGGACCAAGCCTTTGTGCCTACGAAACCACTCTAGGGTTTGTCTTAACAACTTCAGTGTTATGCTTTAGTTAAGCTACGTTAGC